CGTGAGCGCTAGGTCGATGAAATATCTTATCCTTCTCTTTCATCTTTTAAAGTATCAATTCATATGGAATTGGGCACATATCTATATGATATGAATAGATATAGATATCGGGGTTCAATAACCAATTATCTTTTCATCCATGATTGGCATGAATATAACCATACCGATAGATTGGTATTGATGATATTGGTTGGGTCGAGCTGGATTTGAACCAGCGTAGGCATATTGCCAACGGATTTACAGTCCGTCCCCATTAACCACTCGGGCATCGACCCAGGAACAAGAAAGTAATTGAAAGTCTTTAGGTTAAGATACCAAACGAATGGATATCCTATTTCATGGTACCCCTAGGGGAAGTCGAATCCCCGTTGCCTCCTTGAAAGAGAGATGTCCTGGTCCACTAGACGATAGGGGCTACCAATCATTATGATATGAAAGTTCCCTGGAAGTTGTCAATAGTATGGCCAGAATTATTCAAAATATTCTTATTGGTTTCCTTCCTTTTTGAAATAAAAAATTTTGTATTTCATTATTATTTAATGTATAAAGCGAGAAATAATAATAAAATGAAAGGACAAAAAAATTTTCTAAGCATTGGTATGCATTGGGTGAAAGGCTGCAAGACTATAGCTGTCAGATATTGTGCTGTCTCTATATATCGTATGTATTCATACGGGTTGCAGTGACTGTGGGTTATAGGAACCTGACTGAGAAAATTAACAAAAAAAAACATAGAAAAAAGTACTTCCTATTGGTTGGACAAAAGATCGATTCGTATGTTACAATTGGATCGTGGCGGGTATAGCTTAGTGGTAAAAGTGTGATTTGTTACATTATCAACTCGAATAATTGAAGGATCTTTGATCAATCTAAAGCTCTATTTCCAGATAGGTTAAAAACCTCCCCTATGAATACTATCCATCCGAGATGGAAGAGTTCATGTATGACACTGATATACTTTACGTTCCCATATTAGAGTATAGTGCTTCACTTCTTTCCATTAAAACAAATGCCCGTTGGTGTCCCAAAAGTTCCTTTCCGAGCCCCTGGAGATGAAGATGCAAATTGGGTCGACTTATACAACCGACTTTATCGAGAGAGATTACTTTTTTTGGCTCAGGATATAAATCACGAGATTGCAAATCAACTCATGGGTCTCATGGTATATTTGAGTGCAGAAGATGCAAATAAAGATATGTTCTCATTTCTCAACTGTCCCGGTGGATCAGTAATACCGGGAGTAGGTATTTTCGATGTTATGCAAATAATAGTACCAGATGTACATACAATATGCATGGGGGTAGCTGCTTCAATGGGATCTTTCATCCTAATCGGGGGAGAAATTACTAAACGTATAGCATTACCTCACGCTAGGGTTATGATCCACCAACCTGCTAGTACCTATTATGACGGACCGGCCGCAGATTTTCATAACGAATCGAAACACGTAACGATGCTTCGCGATTACATAACAAAATGTTATATAGAAAGAACGGGCACCCCCGGAGAGGTCATTCAACGGGACCTGAACAGAGATGTTTTTATGTCAGCAACAGAAGCCCAAGCTTATGGCATTGTTGATGCCGTAGCGGAAGGTTGATCTCGTAGCGGAAGATCTTCTTTTAAATTGATTTTTCAAATGACCTGTAAACTGTAATTTGATCTCTTTGTTCCCTTTCAAAAAAAAAAAAAAAAAAAGGAAAGGGAAAGTGATTGATTTAATAATCACCTGATATGGTTAGGATCGATCCGAACCAGTCGATTCCGCATACAATCCAGCCAGAATGCCCACTATTCAACAACTTATTAGAAATGCAAGACAGCCAATAGAGAATAGAAAAAAATCTCCTGCTCTTCGAGGATGTCCTCAGCGTAGAGGAGTATGTGCTAGGGTGTATGTGCGACTCGTTTGGATCAGAAGCTGAAACAGACTGGGAAATTATTATAACGGAATAAAAGAAGAAGTTTCCCGCTGTAACCAAGTACAGATCCATCATCTAACCTTACCGGGGATGAAATTTATGGTTTCCATTGGTGCAAATCCAATCACCTTGATGTGGGATGAAAAGCAATTCCTCATTGGTAGCGAATGGTCATCAATCCATTGAGCGGGGAAATCATGCAAATTGAAGAAGCATAAAGTTTATGCTCATATTGCTGCGAGAACGGAACAACAGGGTCAGCTACCTGGCCAACCCCAGAATTACATGTCGTTACTGTATGAATAGATCTTGTAATGAGAGTATTTATTACTTGATGATTCAAGGGTAGAGCTGGAGATGGTAAACTGTACAAGTTACCGATAACATACTCATCTCATATTTCGGAAATGAATAAGAGGCTCCGGCGTATAGAGAGGACCTTACCGTTGGAGAAAGAACCATAGAAACGATGAAACCCATGATTTATTTTTTCTCATTCTCAGTACAAGGTCCCAGCCCTTGCCTACCTGGAAGATGCCTATCCAAAGGGAATTATGGTTGGGAAGGTTGCAGTAGCAAAAGCCATTGGAACTTTTCTTTTCTAAATAAGAAGAATCAGTGTTATTCTCAATGGACCAAACAAATGACTAACCGAGAAAAAGATTAGCGATTCATGAGAGTAAACTGCAATGACCAGAGTGAAACGTGGATATATAGCTCGAAAACGTCGGAAAAAGATTCTTGCATTTGTATCAGGCTCTCGAGGGGCCCATTCGAAACTTTTTCGAACTGCTAACCAACAGAAAGCTAGAGCCTTAGTTTCCGCCCACCGAGATAGAGGTAAACGCAAGAGAGATCTTCGTCGTTTGTGGATTACTCGGATCAATGCAGCAGCCCGTGCCAATGGAGTCTCTTATAACAGATTAATCCAATATTTGTACAAGAGGCAGTTGCTTCCAAATCGTAAAACACTTGCACAAATAGCTGTATTAGATAGTAATTGCTTTTCCACCATCTTGAAGAACTTATCGTGTGATGAAATAGGTTAGGTATAGATGAAAGAAATAGGTAAAGATGGAATGGATAGAACAGCTTCTCCCGGAGAATTCCCTCCGGGAAGGTCGAAACATTTTCAAATTTTGAAATATTTGATTGGAAATGAACGAAACGAAAAGAATTCAATCCAATTCTTTTCCAAGAATGAAATCCTATCGACTTTTTCGACAATAGACTCAAGATCTGTATCTTTATCAAACAGATATCCAACTCCGATTTTATTAAGGAGTAGGTTTATTTCTATGAAATTAGTTTTCATTATAAAGAAAAGGTAACAAAGATAGAATACGAGCTCGTTTAATAGCGTTAGTCATTAGACGTTGTTGTTTTGAGGTTAATCTATTCACTCGACCGGATAATATTTTTCCTTGCTCGCTAATAAATCGACTAATTAGGCTCATATTTTTATAATCGATCCGATCTCCCGACCCAATTGGTGACAAATGTCTACGAATTGGTGTCAAATGTCTACGAAAAGATCGCTTGGGTTTATCCATAGTTTGTTTCATGAACCTTTTTAATACTATTTATTCCAAATCTTTCAAAATCTCGTTCCATTAAAGATCTTGTTTAAATACCATTTCTTTTTATATCTGTGATCTATTCCTATCCCTGGGTAGGAGTAGTACGTTTAATCTCTTTTTTTTATCTCTCCGTGAATGGTATGCTTGTAACAATAGGGACAAAATTTATTTGATTCCAATCGAATAGGTGTATTGCGTCGATTTTTACGAGTCGTATATCTAGAAATCCCCGGGAATCTTTTATAAACACTATCTTGGGTACAACTAGTGCACTCCAAAGTAATTGTTACTCTTACATCTCCGCTCTTGGCCATAAACTTACTCTGGATATTGGGTCTACTTTGCTTTTCGATCTGAAAAAGAAAGAGGAAAAAGGGATAGAAGTTGATAGCTGGAGATCCCACGATGAAACATTTGAAAGTAAAAAAATCCTTGATCAGGAGTTTTCAGTTGTACTTACAAAATTGAATGTGGAAAGAACCTTTGGATTTCTATTTCTACTTTGATTCTACCCCCCCCCCATTCCATCCCCAATTTTAGATCTATTTTGGGTTGAATCAACTAATTTATCCAAGAGGTAGGAGAAAGAAATCCAGCACAATCTTTTTGACCTTGGCTTTAAGGGGAGGACAAAAATTAAAAAGAGGGAAAAGTCAAAGTCAGAGCATCTGGAAAAAAACGATTGATTTCTATCAATAGACCGGCTACAAAAATCAACCATGAAATAGCTAACACAGGCGCTGTGGAAAGATAGGTCTTTAGATCTTGCATTGTAAATTCTCCTTATCGATCATAATGCGTAAGTGATTAAACCGTATTAATAGTTAAAATCCTAGGGAAACTTGGAACTATGAATATATGTATAATGTTATCCGGGCTGTGGTCCTATTTATAGAACAGGAAAAAGATGTTTCAGCACCAAATTTTGCTAATTAATAGTTATCTTCTAGATAATAGACCCTACATGCATTATAAAGTCTTTTCACTCACTAGACCGAAGAGAAATGAAGGTGGAAAAATGTGGGAAACAGATTTCGAATTCCATAAAATAACATTGTCTAATGATTAGAAGGGATGTAGCGCAGCTTGGTAGCGTGTTTGTTTTGGGTACAAAATGTCGCAGGTTCAAATCCTGTCATCCCTACCTTTCCCTTCTTTTCTATGGAAAGAGAGAGGAACGAAAGATCATTTGATATCGATTCGAATGGAACATCAAATAATTGAATCGTATCAGATGCGAAAGTGTTTTACTCTAAGAATATAAACAAAAGGTATTTTCCCTTCCCTTTATCTCCGGATGTTCAAGAAAGCGCTCTTAGTTCAGTTCGGTAGAACGTAGGTCTCCAAAACCTGATGCCGTAGGTTCAAATCCTACAGAGCGTGATTCTGTTCCTATCAAATCCAACCCTCTAAATTATGGAGAATTCATTCCAACTGGAACGAGCAATGGAATCTGACCTCCCAGGAAAAGTAGGAGGCCAATTAAATGGGAGGATATTCCCGGATCAAATATCCAATTGATCACCACGTCGGTATTGTGAATATGCAGTTACGAATAATCCGGCCAAAGTTATAGGAATTAGACCTAACACAATTCCGGATGGCAAAGCCTCAATCATTTCGATTCAACGGAATAAGTAGGGATAATAGCTATCCTGGATAGTACCCTGAATTTGCTATGAATCTCAATGATCAGAAATTGATATAGAGAGAATCCACGAAATTATTGAAATTCAAATAGTGAACTTAGAGGGTTTCCCCTTCCTTCATTTCAAATAAGTTGTATCTTGCTCGAGCTAATGAATAGGACTAGGGTGAAAATGATAGAAGCCAATAAGAAACCGAAATAACTAATTATAGTTATAGTAGGCGTGGAAGGACTGAATGAAATATGGTTTATACATATCTTCATGAGACAATTACCTAAATTTTTCTTTTCGTAACCTTGAGATCAGAATACAAAAGATCAATTTTCCCAATTCGTACCAATTCAGGATCCTATATCTACTATAGGATATGTATGAACGAACATAGATGAGAGGAAATCTATGGTAGAAATCTCTTCATTATCCTAGAAATTCCCACATTCATCGAGCAACTCATGAATAGCACCCGCGAACCCCTTCACAAATTGTCGAACGTAATCTTTCTTCTTACAAGGTGAATGAATTCTCAATCAGTACGATTGGATCACCTGGCATTTTCTTCTTTACCAATAGCTATCGGTCCAGAGACTGGACCGTAAAAAACCTCTTCTACAGACATATTCAAAGTTTTGTGAATTTCACATTTAGGTGTAAGAATATGAATATCCAGTTTGTCCTTTCATTTCTAGATCTTATTTATCCAATCATTCGACCCTCTAGATGGATTCTATTTTTTCAATATTCATTCTTAGAGCTAGTAGAGCCCGATATTACAAGAATTCCACCCGAGTAACTCGTAATTTCACATAAAATTGACTAGGTTCTATTGCACTATACACTTGGTTTTATCTAATGAGTAACACCTACTCGTTAATACAAGGTACTATATAATAAGTCCGTGGGATAACTCCACCTGCGCCGGATACTATTGGAAGAGCAGCATCTGCATAGCACCAATGATCCCCGTGCAATCTGAATTACTGGGATCATCTACACGGACATAATTTCATGTCGGAATGAAAAAGGAAGGGGGTAAAAGTATCATATTCTGGATGAGTTGTATTGACAGTGATTAATACCCTTTGCAAGCGGCACTCATCCTCTTTTTCGGTTCTACAGCCACCTGTATGTAGAAGCTAATTCCAATCAAAATTTCCATAGTCTATGCAATTGTTACAACATCGATTGAGAGGGTTCCTTACGTCTGGACCTCAGAACATGCAATATTCTCTTATTTCTGTTGGGATTCAGTCGACCAAACAGAGATGGAATAACTGTTGGCAGGAACAGAATCATTCTATCCCGTTCCTTCTCGATACTAATAAAAATTTTATTGCTGTGTCAGAAGAAGGCTAGTTATACTGGTCCAGTAGACTTCAAAGATACCCTTGGTATAACATTGACAATCAAACAAGGATTGGAGAAGATATCAGTAGTTTTCCATTTCCTGATCTCTATCTTTCATGGGATCAATTCCCCCTTGACTGACTTTACAATAATATATGGAGCTGAGCATGGCTGGGAATACGGGAGAACGCTCCTTTGCTGACATTATTACTAGTATTAGATACTGGGTTATCCATAGCATTACCATACCTTCTCTATTCATTGCAGGTTGGTTATTTGTCAGCACGGGTTTGGCTTATGATGTGTTTGGGAGCCCCCGGCCGAATGAGTATTTCACAGAAAGCCGACAAGAGGTTCCATTAGTAACTGGCCGTTTCGATCCGTTAGAGCAACTCGATGAATTTACTAGATCTTTTTAGGAGGCACTAATGACTACAGATAGAACTTTTCCGATTTTTACAGTTAGATGGTTGGCCATTCACGGGCTAGCTGTCCCGACAGTTTTTTTCTTGGGATCAATATCGGCAATGCAGTTCATCCAACGATAAACTCTATCTAAAAAAAAGTATGGAGATATGACACAATCAAACCCGAACAAACAAAATGTTGAATTGAATCGTACCAGCCTCTTCTGGGGGTTGCTACTCATTTTTGTACTTGCTGTTCTATTCTCTAATTATTTTTTCAATTAGGAACAATGAGAATATTCTCACTCCATTCGAATAGATCCAATACTCATAATTATCTATGCTATGACTGTTTATGTCTCGAGCATGACCACTTAATAAAATGTGAAAGGGAGTAAGAGAAATGGCCGAAACCACTGGAAGGATCCCTCTTTGGTTGATAGCTACTGTAACTGGTATTATTGTGATTGGTTTACTGGGTATCTTTTTCTATGGTTCATATTCTGGATCAGGGTCATCCCTATAGTAGGGAAAATGCACTTACTATGAGGAATACTATACATGCGAAAGTGAAAAATTGATAAGACCTTACCCTTCAGAGAAGGGTAAGGTCTTATCAAAATCTATTTTTGAGATTCTCTTCTATATTAATATTAATTAGAAGAGAAGATTCGTACAAATACAATGACTCTGTCATTTACTTCATTCAATGCCTTTCAGTCAGGTGATAAGCCAACCTATTCTTCCACTATATGATCAAAATTGGATCGATCCCATTTCAATCTCTGTCGAAGGAACAACGGAGAAACAGAGAATATTAATTACTAAAAATTTGCTCATTTCTCTGATGGGAGATTATGCAAAGTTTCTGTAAAAACCTGAACTATGAGAATCTAAATGTGCAAATAGAATCTTTTCTTATTTTGGCTTAAAAAAGAAAAGAGGAAAAAAAACCTTTTTTCATTTTCTCTCATAATGAACGAACCCAAAAGTTTTATAGGGTTGTTTTACTCAATGAGTGATATTGCCCCTTCCTTACTTGTCTGCTCTTCCTTCTTTATGAATTTTAAGCTCAGTATAACATACAAAATAATCGGCAATTTACGAAGGAATTTACGAACAGGGCAGGATCGGAAACCCAATTAGTTCCTCTTATCTCAACGAGAATAATTTCTTCGAATCTTTTCGAGGAAGAATAATGGTATAGGATCAAGAATGGAATCAGAGAAAATAGGAATCTTCTCCAAGATTGCTTGGTTATTTTCCTCATCTCTCCCTCCTGCGATCTATCTCTATTTTCCGGATCATTTCTTTTGAACATGGGGGGCAAGGAAAGGAAGGAATGGCATGTATCTAGTACGCGATATAGCATATGAGGATCGTTCGACAAGTTGATCTGTTCCAGTGCTTATTGAGTCACTCCTTATTAAAAATGTGGATATATCTTACATTTTTCCAAGAAAATATAAGGGAGAAGGAGGATAAAAGGCTCTCCATCTCCGAAGGGGTATTAATTTTTGATTCAATCAGTCAACTTAATGTTCGGAAATCTATGGACCTGAAGATTCATCTCGGCCAATTGAACTTTCTCAAATTGTTTCTTCTTAAGGACCAAAAATATCTGTGCCAGAATGACAGATGCTAAGAATAATAAAAGACCTTGAACACGTAATGGATCTTGAAGTACTATCTCTGCATCTCCTTGACCGAATCCACCCACATTAGGGTTATTCGTTAATGGCTGATCGACCTTGATCAATTCGCCTTCTGAAACAAGAAGTTCCGGTCCCGGAGGTACAATGTCAACCACTTGCCCACCGTCTGATGTATTATCGATAGTTATCTCATATCCACCCTTTTCTTTACGTAAAATTTTGCTCACTCTTCCTGTTGCCGAAGCGCTGTAGACCGTATTGTTGCTCTTACTCCCGTCGGGATAAATTTGTCCTCTTCCTCTATTACCACCCAAATATATGGGATATTTAAGGAAGTGAGCTTCTTTATCAGTAGCAGGATCTGGTGAAAGGATGGGGAACACAAGTTCACTATATTTTTGACCAGGAACAGGACCTATTACAATAATGTTTTTTTGATTGGGACGATAGTTCTGAAAATAAAGATTGCCCATCTTTTGTCTAATCTCAGGAGAAATACGATCCGGAGGGGCTAATTCAAAGCCCTCGGGTAAAATTAGAACAGCTCCTACATTTAAAGCCCCTTTCTTACCATTAGCAAGAACTTGTTTCATTTGCGTATCATAGGGGATCTTAACAACTGCTTCAAATACGGTATTGGGAAGCACGGACTGTGGAACCTCAATATCTACAGGTTTTTTGGCCAAGTGACAATTGGCACATACAATACGTCCAGTTGCTTCTCGGGGATTTTCATAACCCTGCTGTGCAAAAATGGGATATGCATTCGAAATGGATGTCCGAGTGATGATATGTATCATGACCAGGACGGAAATTAACCGAGTCATCTTTTTCGTCCAGTCATAAGTATTTCTATTTTGCATGGTTCAATTATTGGTTCCAAATCATTTTTCGGGTGAGAGTAGGTAGCTATCATAGTTACCTGTCAAAAATTCTGCTACTATATTGATTGAACCAAACCTAAAAGTAAGAAATTGGAAGTCTCGCACCAGGAGAAGAATGAGGGGGAGGAATAGCTAATTCCTGAACACAGAAAACACTTTATTATTCTGTTTCAATTGTTTCGGTCGGAGAAAAAAACCTATTCTTTATTCATTCATCGAATGATAAATTACTACAAGTGAAGGAGATATACGATTGAAACGACGGAAGATCCAATATTTCAGAATCGTATCTAAGATGACTGGAAAAGTTGAAACAAGAACAGATATTATTTGTTCGTTATGAGCAAATCCATAATTTTCGGAGATCGAATCGATCATCAGTTCCCAACCATGGGGCGAATGAAACCCAATAAATAGATCAGTTACTAAAAGGATGATAAAAGCTTTCATTGTATCGCTCAGACTATAGAATAATTCTTGGATCCAAGAATTTAGAATGGCAAGCTTATTCCTACCCAGAATGAGATAAGCACTTATAAGAACAAAACCTATTAGATTTGTTAATAAATGTGAGATTATCTGGATACAATCTTCATTGTACATTTCAACCAATTGGATCGTTTCTTCGTGAAGCTCTATAAGAAGATCTTGTGAATATGTTCCCAAAGAATCTTCCAACATTTTTTCTAATAGGAATAGATCTTCTATTCTCTCAAATCTTTCCAGAGCACTTTCTTCCTGGAGATAATCATAAATTTTATAAGATTGACCAGTATTCCACCAATCTGTGATCCAAGGCTCCAAACCTTTCCGTAATAAAATAGGAATTATCCAGGGCAGTACTACTAAACATGCGAGATATCGTAGGGAAGCTAATGCTTTATATTTGGCCACTTCCAATTCGTGAATCGCTAACGAACCTGATTCACTCGTCAGTTCTGTCCGAAATCTAGACAAAGTACGAGTGATAGAATGAGGTATGGGACTCATAGATTGATCTATTGCGTAATTGTTTTACCCCGAGAAAAAATATCCTCGGAGAAAAAGTAAAAGGTTCGCTCCAAATGAGTGAGACGGAGCATAAGGAGATCGTTCCCAGATATCCGATCATTCCAGATCGTCTCTATCTGGACCAATTATCTATTCATTTTTTCCATTCTATCTTACTCTTTTTTAGAAGAATCACTTGAAGTAACATAAGTCTTATTCATTGCCAAGATCCTTTGAATCCTGATAACTGGATTCAAAGGATCTTTTACAAATCTTTCCCCAGTTATCTCCAAAGATGACAAATGCTCTTGAAAAATGAGATAACGACGAAATCATATAAGAATAATTTGGATCGTGATGAAGAATCGGGATGAAAGGAAAAAATATTCTAGTTTTAGGGAAACCGGACCACTATATCTAATAATTGTTCTTTCTGATACATCATATCCATCTACTGGCTCTATAAGCTCGCCCTCCCTAGGATAGGAAATGATATGGTGTGTTCGGGAACTACCAAAAGAATCTCGGTCTGATTCATTCCATAAGTATCATTTAGTAGGAATTAACTGCATGATCTTTTTCCCGGACAAATACCAACTAGTTCTATCGTAACTTATTGCTCTTCCTATATTACCTCTTCCTATACTATTTAATAAAAATCTTATATTGTTCATAAAGATCCTATATCGTTCCATTTACATACAATAATATTTCAATATTTATTTCAATTTATATGAAATACAATATTGAAATTTCCTGATTGGATATTAATTAATGTTCCTTGATTTGATCCATATTCAAATGTCTCGACATTTTCATGTATGTCGAGGATAAAGAACCCCCCGGTTCTTTTCAAAACCCTTCAATGGATACACGCAAGAAACGGGCTGATTCAGCAGCTTTCTGTTCGATCTCCCTTAGGTTCAAATTATCACCAGTACGAGTTAAAGGAATGTCTTGTCGGCCCTTTATTTCCATATAAAGAACACGACGAGGGGAAATACCTTCTTGAACTTCCGTTTTGATCATCTGAATATCCTTCATAAGAAATCGTGGGAAAATACGACGATTTATTCCGGGAAATCCCCAACGAAAAAGACATACAATTCCTTTTCTTTTATCAAACTTATTATAGCCACTACCCACATTGAACAAAATTGTGCACCACAGATAAGAGCTAATGAACAGACCTGCAATACCATAAAAACACATTACAATTCCTTGTGGAAAAAAGAGTATTTGCTGAGATGACAATAGGGGTATCAGGTTCTCACCAAAATAACTCGAAATACCGACCAGGAAAAATCCTAGTGAACCCAGAAAGAGGATACAAGCCCAAAAGAAATTACTTCCTTTTCGAGACCCTGTTATAGGTTCTATCCAGAGCCATTTGGATCGACGATTCATAAAAAATTGTATTCAATTCCATCCTATTGAAGTTGAGGGAATAGCCAACTTTTTTATCCTTTGGTTCCCAAACTCTTATGAACTAGCTATCCATATACATAGATAACATTTCCGTAAAGTCAGCCAAGTATATCTTCTTGTCCATTCTTACCATCCATTTAAAAAAGGTCCTTCCTTAATTTATCAATTTGAGAAACAACACTGGATCAGTGCAGTATCAATATCTACAGGAATAGATATATATACCATATAAAAAATATAACCGACAATATTAACATATTGATCAATACCTATCTATTGAAACATGCGTATATCCAATATGTATATGGATATGAATAGATATCCAAATTATCTATATATAAAATAGAATGGTAAAATCTATCCATATTCATATATGAATATGTCGAAATACATATGGATATTTATACCTATTTTGTGTCTATAAGGGTTCTATCTTATATCATCTGAAATAGATATGGATATCCTATTTGTTCCGCAATTGAAAGATCCAAACCCATTTCTTACATCGGATTTTATAAAATTCATAAAATCTCGTCTTTCTGAATATACAGATGAGAAAGAACCATTGTAATTGCCGGAAGTAATAAGCCGACTAAAGGAACTAAAATAGAGGGTAGGTGAGGAATTATCATAGAACGAGTACCTTACTTAATCAATTAAATTTTTATAAATATTACAAGGAATTATTATAAGATCAAATAAGTGATGGGACCAAATGAGCGGTCCTATTCGTCCTTCTTCATAGAATACATGTACGCAAATATTGTTCTTTTCCCCATCTCTTCCAAAAATTCTGAAAAAGCATTTCAAGTTGGATCCAAAATTGTTTTTGAATAAGATCCCGAGTTCAACAATGAGGATCTTATCTATTACAATATATATACAGATATATTACAACACTTATTCATACTATATAATAAAATAGTGGAAGAACAAGAATCCTGACCAAAATTTCTCTGATTTCGGAGAGCGGAAAATTGGCTATATTTATTGTTAGTATAGGATCGAGGATCATAAATTGTTGGTAAAAAGGGGGTGAAAAGCAATTCTCTTAGAGAAATCATTCTTTCTTTCGCCGCGATAAGAAACTATATCACTGTCACTTCCGTTACAAGGAACTCGATTTGATCTTTTTTCCTTATAAGGAAAAAACTCAACGTTCATTTTTTTCACGAGGAAGACCGTAAAGCTTAAATAGTTCACTCAGAACACCTTTTAAGAGATTACGTGGAACAATCGGATCAAATAAACCATGACCAAATAAATGCTCAGTCACCTGAAAATCTTCAATCACTTTCTGACCTAATGTCTGTTCGATTACTCTTTTACCTGCAAATGCAATGTACGCTTTAGGTTCGGCAATAATGATATCTCCCAACATGCCAAAACTAGCAGTCACTCCACCGGTTGTCGGAGACGTCAGAATCGATAAATATAACAACTTTTTATCCTTCTGATGAATATATAACGCAGAAGCTATTTTAGCCATTTGCATTAAACTAAAACTTCCTTCTTGCATGCGTGCTCCTCCGGAAGCACACACCATAATGACTGGAAGAGATTCCTCGGTAGCGCGCTCGATCAGACGGGTTATTTTCTCACCTACTACAGAGCCCATACTACCTCCCATGAACTTAAAATCCATAACTCCGAGTGCGATAGGAATACCATTTAATTTACCTATGCCTGTTTGAATAGCATCAGTCAAACCTGTCTCTATTTGACAGGAAGTTATATGATCCTTATAAGGTTCATCCTCAGAATTAAGAGGATCAGAATTAGAAGGTTCATCCTCAGAATGAAATTGAAGAACATCTAGAGTGTACATGTCTTCATCCATAGGACGCCAAGTGCCACGATCAATTATAAGTTCTATTCTATCTGAACTATTCATTTGCAGATAATATCCACATTCTTCACAAATACTTTTATTCTCTCTCAAGAATCTGATATAGAGCAAGCTCTCGCAATTATCGCATTGAACCCATAATCTATTAATTTTAACGTAATCAATACTTAGATTCTTGTTCTTATCCATCTCATTGACGTTCTTACTATCCCCTTCGACCGAATCTTTTAGTAATCCAGTTATTTTACGCCTGTCTTCGAACCACTCCCTTATAGACATAGAGTTTTCCATATAAAGGTAAAGTTACTTTTCCTATCTTATTTTGTATGAGGAGAAGTCGTATAAATACAATGATTAAAATAATTAATGAATAGTGGAATGAATCATTGATAAATCATCTCCATTCATTATTGATTAGGAATCCGAAATATCGATCCGGGATTATGATAGAACCCTTTATTCTGTTATAAAGAAAGATTCTCTCCTATACCGCGATGAAAAGGAATTTTCATCCTAAATATAAAATCTTTTGGGCTAGAAGGGATTTGAACCCTTGACTTCATGGTCCGGAACCATGAGCTCTGATCCACTGAGCTACCAACCCTATCGAATGATCCATAAGATCAATGGAAAGGATGAATAGGATTCGTTATCGAATGCTTTACCCCAAAAAATTTGAATTGACTCACTCTGTTTGAGATATTTGACCTCGGAAATTTCTATATATCAATATCTATTATAGATATTGATATATAGAAATCCCAGATATTAATATCTGAAATCGCAGATCTCCGTTCACGATTTGGCCTAATCTTTGTGGTAGTGGTAAAAGATTGGGCCGAGTCCGATTGGTAGAACGAAAGTCACTGGATTACAAGTAATCAATCGTATCAAATTCAAATTTGATCTCCTTCCATACTTCACAAGCAGCAGCTAGTTCAGGACTCCATTTAGTAGCTTCACGGATCACTTCATTACCTTCACGAGCAAGATCACGTCCTTCATTACGAGCTTGTACACAAGCTTCTAGAGCAACCCGATTAGCTACTGCACCAGGCGCATTTCCCCAAGGGTGCCCCAAAGTTCCCCCACCAAACTGTAGTACGGAATCATCCCCAAAGATCTCGGTCAGAGCAGGCATATGCCAAACGTGAATACCTCCTGAAGCTACGGGCAGAACACCTGGCATAGATACCCAGTCTTGAGTGAAGTAAATACCACGACTTCGATCTTTTTCAATAAAATCATCACGCAGTAGATCAACAAACCCTAAAGTGACTTCTCGTTCCCCTTCAAGTTTACCTACTACAGTACCGGCGTGAATATGATCTCCACCGGACATACGCAATGCTTTAGCCAGTACACGGAAATGCATGCCATGATTTCTTTGTCTGTCAATAACTGCATGCATCGCGCGGTGAATGTGAAGAAGTAGGCCGTTGTCTCGGCAATAATGAGCCAAAGAAGTATTTGCAGTAAAACCTCCCGTCAGATAGTCATGCATAACGATAGGAACTCCCAATTCTCTTGCAAATACTGCCCTTTTCATCATTTCTTCACATGTACCTGCAGTAGCATTCAAGTAATGTCCCTTAATTTCACCCGTCTCAGCCTGAGCCTTATAAATTGCTTCCGCACAAAAGACAAAACGATCTCTCCAGCGCATGAATGGTTGGGAATTTACGTTCTCATCATCCTTGGTAAAATCGAGTCCACCACGGAGACATTCGTAAACTGCTCTACCATAGTTCTTAGCCGATAGACCCAATTTTGGTTTGATAGTACATCCCAATAAAGGACGGCCATATTTGTTCAATTTATCCCTTTCGACTTGGATACCATGAGGTGGACCTTGAAAAGTTTTGGAATAAGCAGGGGGGATCCGCAAATCTTCCAAACGTAGAGCCCGTAGGGCCTTGAATCCAAATACATTACCTACAATGGAAGTGAACAAGTTAGTAACAGAACCTTCTTCGAAAAGGTCTAAGGGGTAAGCTACATAGGCAATAAATTGACTCTCCTCTCCAGGAACGGCCTCGATGTCATAGCATCGTCCCTTGTAACGATCAAGACTAGTAAGTCCATCGGTCCAAACAGTGGTCCATGTACCGGTGGAAGATTCAGCAGCTACTGCTGCTCCCGCTTCCTCGGGCGGCACCCCAGGTTGAGGAGTTACTCGGAATGCTGCCAAGATATCCGTATCTTTGGTCTGATATTCAGGAGTATAATAAGTTAATCTGTAATCTTTAACACCAGCTTTGAATCCGACACTAGCTTTAGTCTCTGTTTTTGGTGACATAAGTCCCTCCTTTATTAATAATTATTTCTCGCAAGGACGAGGTCTGCTCGACATGGATCGAACGTAAACAATCGATTTTGTTTGACAGAAATATCCTACAAAACAGTCGTCCGTTATTGGACAATAAGATCTACTAGATACACTCTCATTGTATAATGTTCTTTATGTATGACGCAACCCAATTTTTGCTCTTGAAGTTCTTCATTGACCCAAGCACCTTTCAGCTGTTAAACTAGTTAATTAATGAATTTAAGGAACCGAATTGACCTTTAACCATAATGGTGCGAATTGTCCATATGACAATACATATAGAATATGGAACAAATGTGCGTACGAAGAGATAACGACCAATGAGATAAAGGTCATTCGTAAGGTTAAAGTTTCACATTTCACAGATGATATGGACATAATGTTGAAGTATTTTCAATTTTAGTTATGGATAAATGGGTTCTAGTTATAGAGAAATCGAAGACTTCCTCATGATCCTTATCCATATCTATCTACCTACTTAATATTCCAAATATTAATTTGAACTTTTCAATAAAGTAGGGTATTACCCAGGTGGTAACTCCCATTCATTATTGACTGATCTGATCGACCCGATACGGAAGGAACCTTTTTGTTATTGATAATATTGGAAAAATAATATTGATATATATCAAATTCAAGATTCAAGGAAATTTTTTCCTTTTTTGTATGAGAACCAATCCTCTTGTTCTTGGGGTTTCCGCACTTGTGGAAAAAAGTGTGGGACGTATCGCTCAAATCATTGGCCCAGTACTGGATGTATCTTTTCCTCCAGGTAATATGCCTAATATTTACAATTCATTGACAGTTAAGGGTCAAGGTACAACCGGTAAGGAAATTCAGGTTACTTGTGAAGTACAACAATTATTAGGAAATCATAAGGTTAGAGCTGTAGCTATGAGTGCTACAGATGGTTTGACGAGAGGAATGAGAGTGATTGACACGGGAGCTCCTCTGAGTGTTCCAGTTGGTGGAGCTACTCTCGGACGAATTTTCAATGTTCTTGGAGAACCTGTTGATAATTTGGGTCCTGTAGATGCTCGCATAACATCTCCTATTCATAGATCTGCTCCCGCCTTTATAGAGTTGGATACAAAATTATCCATCTTCGAAACAGGCATTAAAGTAGTAGATCTTTTGGCTCCTTACCGCCGTGGGGGAAAAATCGGTTTATTTGGAGGAGCTGGAGTGGGTAAAACAGTACTCATTATGGAGTTGATCAACAACATTGCTAAGGCTCATGGAGGGGTATCTGTATTTGGAGGAGTAGGAGAACGTACCCGTGAAGGGAATGATCTTTACATGGAAATGAAAGAATCGGGAGTAATTAATGAACAAAGCATCTCAGAATCAAAAGTGGCTCTGGTCTATGGTCAGATGAATGAACCACCAGGAGCTCGTATGAGAGTCGGTTTAACTGCTCTAACCATGGCCGAATATTTCCGAGATGTCAATGAGCAAGACGTATTATTATTTATTGATAACATCTTCCGCTTTGTCCAAGCGGGATCAGAGGTATCCGCCCTATTAGGCAGAATGCCTTCCGCCGTGGGTTATCAGCCAACTCTTGCCACGGAAATGGGTTCTTTGCAAGAGAGAATTACTTCCACAAAAAGGGGATCCATAACCTCGATTCAAGCAGTTTATGTACCTGCTGACGACTTGACCGACCCTGCTCCTGCTACGACATTTGCACATTCAGATGCTACTACCGTACCATCGAGAGGATTAGCTGCCAAGGGTATCTATCCAGCAGTGGATCCTTTAGATTCAACATCGACTATGCTCCAACCTTGGATCGTAGGTGAAGAACATTACGAAATTGCACAAGGGGTTAAGCAAACTTTACAACGTTATAAGGAACTTCAAGACATTATAGCTATTCCTGGACTGGATGAATTATCGGAGGAAGATCGTTTAATCGTAGCAAGAGCAAGAAAAATTGAACGTTTCCTATCACAACCCTTTTTCGTAGCAGAGGTATTCACAGGTTTCCCGGGCAAATATGTTGGTCTAATGGAAACAATTAGAGGGTTTCAAATGATCCTTTCCGGAGAATTAGATGGTCTTACCGAACAGTCTTTTTATTTGGTGGGTAACATTGATGAAGCTACCGCGAAGGCTATTAACTAAAGTTAATTTTGAAAATGACCCTAAATCTTCGTGTACTGTCTCCTAATCGAGTCGTTTGGGATTCAGAAGTTAAAGAAATAATCCTATCTACTAATAGTGGTCAAATTGGCGTATTACCCAATCATGCTTCACTTGTGGCAGCTGTAGATATAGGAGTTATGAAAATACGTCTCAATGGACGGTGGTCCACTATGGCTTTGATGGGCGGTTTCGCCAAGATAGACAATGATAAAATAACCGTATTGGTCAATAATGCAGAGAGAGATGTTGACATCAATCTAAAAGAAGCCCAGGAAACTTTTCGAATAGCTAAAGCTGACTTAGCTCGAGCCGAAGGCAAAAGACAAGCAATTGAGGCTGATGTAGCTCTGAAAAGAGCTAGAACACGATTAGAGGCTATCAATGCTAGCCCCCCCGTCTCTAATGAAAATTTTAGAGAATGATCTGAAAATGGATTGATTCAATGTTCTGTCTCGATCCAAAAAAGTGGAGTAAAGCTTATTAGATGCCATCGACTCTTCAATGGTATCTAATAAGTTTACCTACTATTGGATTTGAACCAATGACTCTCGCCGTATGAAAGCGATACTCTAACCACTGAGTTAAGTGGGTCATTTATTCTCATAGGTAGAGTTGGACTCTATAAACAATTCTAAATGGAATTAAACGTATAGACAATGTTTCTCTGGCACAGATCGAACTTATTGGGACGTATTAGATCATAGTATCGGATCATGAAATATCTACCTTGACAGAAAGTGATCCATCTGGTTAGTATAGTAGTGTATCACCAAGACTGGCAAGGAAGGGCTATAGCTCAGCATGGTAGAGCACCTCGTTTACACGTGCGCCAATGGTTTTCGGGAGAGTTTATCGATTCGTCCGATCCACGAAATAGATTCTATGTGAAATAGTCTTACTCTATCAATTTGTTTCTCTGGGGAACAATAGCATGACAAAGATGAAGTTCGATCCGATTCGAATTACGAATCTAATTGATATGGTCAATCCCAGCTCCGTTCAATGCCAGGCATAATGAGTATAATACGGGGACCTCAAAATAGATTCTTTTCGCTCTATGAACTTTTAGGTGTATGAAGTTTCATATTTCACTTTTTGAGCGATAGAGGAGACTCTATTTGAGTCAATCTATGCCCGAGCAAGGCAGACCTACGTCAAGGAAACCTTTTGAATAACTTTGGGATTGCTTCCGAAGGGTAATAATTTGGAGCACACGGAGCCATATTAGTATCTTCCTGGAAAGAGGAGAATGGCAGACTAACCGATCTTTCCATCAGTTAATGAAAGAGCCCAATGCGAGAAAATGCATGTTGGGTTCTTGGAACAGTTCAAATCATTTTGATAATAAGAACTTTGATCTGTTCTACCGAGAAGGTCTACGGTTCGAGCCCGTATAGCCCTATACATTCCACTAAGTTACACTACTTTATTTATATATATATATATCCCCTCATAGTCCCTATGACTTGGCCTTGAAGAGTCTTTCGGATCATATAAACTATTCTCATGTCCTTATCGAGATCGATGGATGGGAACGTTGGAACAGGACAGGCAGATAATTATTTCTCATCGATCGAGATTGATCCGATACCAGATGATCGCACCTATAAACCCTTTTTTTCATTAATAAAAAAAGAGGGGAAAGAAAATAAGTTAAGTAACGACTGACATGATGATATGCAATAATAATCCATTACATTATTGGAGGTTACTAATCTACTTCTGATAGATCCAAGGTTCTAATGATTGATCCCAGCCTATTGGATCTTGGCCTTCGTTCGAATAGTAAGTAATTAGGATCGATCATTGTAATTTGATGAATCAGGTGTAGGGAATTCCTAGCTAGTATGATGAATGACTTCCTCCTTTCCTTTTATTCTCAAGGGAATCCATAAGAAGGGGATCTATGGAAGTATCTGTCCGATCCAATCTGTCTAATCTGTCCAATCCAAAGAGTTCGGATCGTAGAACTGGAACTAATTGTAACATACAAGAAACAAGGCGTTTTTTCTTTTCTTTTTTTCTAGGCACTTCTAGATTCTACATACAAATATAGATAGAGGATAAGGTATTCCATACTATATTGCTTGGATTTGCACAATGTTAGAATTCCCATTGTAAGATAATCTAGTTCGGAACCGAGGGAAAAGCGGGTAATTTGTCACGATATTTTCTATATTGTATCACATTTATTTTTTTGTTCATTTTTATCGCTAGCTCTTCGAAAAACTCGAGAGTTCTCTAAAATATCATATGTTTGAAGCAGTTTCTAGTCCAGTCAAAGTATCGATTGGACATGTGGCTTTTAGCTCCATCCAAACGCAACGCATTCCGTTGGGGTTGAACGAAGTCCTCTTCCGTTCAATCGAAAATCCCGGCTGTATCTATCCCTTTGCTAAAGATCGGGGCGTCTCATTCGTCTTCTTTCAATACTGTAAAATGTTCACTATCTCCGTTGATAGATGAGCCTCGAAATTTGTATATTTGTCCCATCACCTGCATTATAATATAATAAATAACTTGATTGTCTCTTAACCGTGCGTGTAAGACGGACATCCAGACCTTTTTTTTTTCTTCGTAGGAAACATGAGCCCTTTATCGGACTTGAACCGATGACTTACGCCTTACCATGGCGTTACTCTACCACTGAGTTAAAAGGGCCCCCCCATCATATATTAATGAGTAAGTCTACTACGGTATATGGACAAAAAATTGGATGCACATGATCCATCTCAACTTATAGATATCAAGTTGAGAACATATATTAGTAGCTCGTAGGTTTACATGAGAGGAGGGTAAGGATAGCTATACTGGAAACTCCGGGCTGAGCTGATACGAAGCGAATGGAGACAAGTTATGTTATGCCTAAAAACAATTCTGAATGTATTGCTAGAAGAGCCGCGGGATCAACGGGCCAGGTCCTATTGCAATTACCTGAAATGCGTTTGCATAATATTATTTCTCGATCGGGTATGGCTCCCACCATTCCCGGAGCTAAACAATTAGTTAATCATAGACATACCTCGGTCAATGACCATATGGTAGATATTTCGAAAATGAATTATAAATAATTCAATTCTTTTTAACAGAATTCTTCAAATATCATTACAAACTGTAGAAAATTTGAACAAATAGGAAGATGTTCCCGGATATAATCTATCGCAAACCTAATAAGATCAATGGTTGTAAGGAAACCCCTTCTATTTTGAAAGATGGCGATGATATTAAACCAATTCTTTTCTTTCTTAATCCAAGATAAATATAATCCTTCTTCCATTTTCTCTTCTTCCCCATCTGTGTAATTTCGATCAGGAACATAGCCTTGAGTAACTGATATCTTTTATAATAATACATAAAGAAATAAATAGAGAGCCCATTCAGATATTGAAATATCTAGGTATTTTCATTTTATACTGGAGAGAAAAAAATGGATGCATTCAATGTAACTAATTTATTAAAAAAAAATGAAGGAGGAAATTTAAGAAATGACGTCAAATTTGGAATTTGTTAATTTTGTTAATTATGAAGCTATTGCATTTGTTCTAGCTTTTTTTGCTTCTATTTCAATAACTCTTTTGGCTTTCAAATTAGCTGAATCACTATATGATGCATGAATGATTCTTTGCTTTTCTTGGCCTGGCCGGTGGCCAGGCCAGCCAGGTCAGAAAAAAGGGGGAAAAAATTATTTTGAACGGAATGAACAATATGATTCGCTAGATTTCTTTTTCTCTAAATAATTGCTCTATTCATTACATTATCGATACAATCCATACATGTTATGGTATACACCTTCACTCCACCATTCATTTTGTTACACATGAACTCTTCCATCTTGGAGAGATGGCTGAGCGGACTAAAGCGGCGGATTGCTAATCCGTAGTACGGATAATCCGTACCGAGGGTTCGAATCCCTCTCTCTCCGTTCGGTCACTATTGATCCTGAAAACGAAAACTCCGAATCTTTCTACGGAAAAGACCAATTAACCTAGAGACTTTTTTCACTATTCTTTACGTCCGGGATTACGTCCTGGATCGTTCGATAGAAATCCAAAGATAAAAAGAGAAATGAAAAATACCACTACTGCGTAAACGAACAGCTTAAGAGTAAGCATTACGTAATCTCCAGGATCCTGATTATAAGTACAACAGAATAGATCATCAATCTTTGTACCATATATGGATACTTGAATACCAAGCAATAGTATGATTCATACAAATCACGAAATTATTTTTCCGGATCACGTGTGAAAATAAATTTGAAAGAAGGAGATAATTTATCCCTTTGTTTTCCAAATGGTCTTTCTTCCCTTCTTATTTGTTTGAATCAACCAGATATTTATCGAATCTTTATGAAAATATGTAATTCGTATCAATACGTGACCAAATAGCCCAATCCAAAGTGAGCGATGAGATCGGAAGGAATTGACGAAGGTGAGTTAAAAAGTTTTTAGCCGGGAGCAGATAAGGTATCTGGATCTGGTATCGTCGGGCGGAGCAAGGATAGAACTTCTGCCACAAAAAATATAAAGAGTGATACAAAAATTGGATCAATGACAGCGATCCAAAAACTTGAAAAAGGAAAAAAGAGGATACTTTTTATCGAAAACTTACAGCAGCTTGCCAAACAAAGGCTAAGAGAAAAGAAAGAACGGGAATAATTGGCATTACATCGACAATTGGATCGGAAATCGCATAAGCCTCAGGTAATTTTCCAAAAAAGGGATTATTTGAATGAATAAAGGCATCATCTAGACAAATATTGAGCATAACTGGCATTTTTCTTCTCCAATAAAAATTAGGGGGGGGGGGTAAAGCCAGAAAAGTCTTTGATTAATGGAATTGATCGAAGCTCTTCGGCAAGTTTGACCGGACTTGGGGTTGGAAGGGATGATTCTTTCATACATACAATATTTTACCCAATCTAATAGAGATTGATCAATGAATGGATATTCTTATCCCTTTTTATGTTTCTCCTATTATGTCCAATTCCATTAATAACCTATTTTGTTTCAAAATCCACAAAATTATCTGGCCCAATTGGGATCTGATCTAATGAATCTTGGATCCTAATGAGTTGACAAAAAATTTGATATAAGTATTCATTAGCATATGAATAGAAAAATAGGATGGGAATGGGGCGTGGCCAAGCGGTAAGGCAGCAGGTTTTGATCCTGTTATTCGGAGGTTCGAATCCTTCCGTCCCAGACTTATTTCATTGGTTCCTGTTTTCCCTTCCCTCCCTCTTCCCTTTCTTCTTTCGTAAAGGGTAAATCCAATGGAATTTCGTTCTACTTTTTATCATCATTTCACCATACTTATCAGAAGGGAATGTGATTACAATGGGGAAGGATAAAGGGATATCTCTGTGGTGCAAGATGGGAATACAGATCAATTTGAGATAAGGTTCAATTTATGAAATTAGCCCATTGGATGTATGCTGGTCCTGCTCATATTGGAACTCTACGAGTAGCTAGTTCATTCAAAAATGTCCATGCCATTATGCATGCTCCTCTAGGAGATGATTATTTTAATGTAATGCGCTCTATGTTAGAACGGGAAAGAAATTTTACTCCTGCAACTGCTAGTATAGTAGATCGTCACGTACTAGCACGTGGATCTAAAAAAAGAGTTGTGGATAATATTCTTCGAAAAGATAAGGAGGAAGGTCCCAATCTGATCATATTGACACCTACATGTACCTCTAGTATCTTGCAAGAGGATTTAAAAAACTTTGTGGATAGAGCATCCATAATCTCCGATTGCAACGTCATTTTTGCGGATGTGGATCATTATCAAGTGAATGAAATTCAGGCAGCGGATAGAACTTTGGAACAGGTGGTTCGATATTATTTGGAGAAATCCCATAGACAAGAAACATTGGATCAATTTGTAACAGATGCACCTTCTGTAAATATAATTGGGATTCTTACTCTGGGCTTTCATAATCGACACGATTGTCGTGAGTTGAGACGTTTATTAAAAGATCTGGACATCAGAATTAATCAAATAATTCCTGAAGGAGGATCTGTAGAGGATCCAAAAAATTTACCAAAAGCTCGGTTCAATTTAATTCCTTATCGTGAAGTGGGCTTAATGACAGCGATGTATTTGAATAAAGAATTTGGAATGCCTTATGTATCTACAACTCCTATGGGAGCTGTAGATATGGCTGCGTGCATCCGACAGATAAAGAAATATCTTGATACCTTGGCGGCTCCTATTTTATCAAGCAAAAGGGTTGATTACGAATCCTATATAGATGGACAAACTCGATTCGTTTCCCAAGCTGCTTGGTTCTCAAGATCTATCGATTGTCAGAATTTTACGGGGAAAGAAACAGTCGTTTTTGGTGATGCAACTCATGCTGCTTCAATCACTAAGATACTTGCTAGAGAGATGGGAATTCGTGTGAGTTGTACAGGTACTTATTGTAAACATGATGCAGAATGGTTCAAAGAGCAAATTAAAGATTTTTGTGATGAGATAATCATCACAGATGATCATGCTGAAGTAGGAGATATTATCGCTCGCGTGGAACCCTCTGCAATATTTGGTACTCAAATGGAACGTCATATCGGTAAACGTCTTGAGATTCCCTGTGGAGTTATTTCCGCACCAGCTCATATCCAAAATTTTTCCTTGGGATATCGACCCTTCCTGGGTTACGAAGGTACTAATCAAATAGCTGATCCAGTTTATAACTCATTCGCTCTGGGTATGGAGGATCATCTTCTAGAGATTTTTTGTGGTCATGATACGAAGGAAATAATGACTAAATCATTATCCACGGATATGAGTCTAATTTGGAATCCTGAAAGTCGACTAGAATTGAATAAAATCCCCCGTTTTGTCAGGGACGAAGTAGAGAGAAATACAGAAAAATTTGCACGACGAAAGGGCATCTTGAACATTACTGTTGAGGTAATGCACGCAGCTAAAGAAGCATTAAGTTAAGTACCTAATAAATATGAATTAATTTATTACATTGAGTATATTCTATACAAAAAAAGTGGATCCAATTCGATACCTATTCCTATCATATCAATTGAGTTAATGACTATTCATAATCACGTCTCGATCATGATTCGAGATCAGGGAGGGATCTTAAAAACATCGTCTTAATCGGTTTCGTGGATGTGAATTATGACATCCAACATTTCATATTTGGATCAAATGCCCTTCCCTTGACTCAACATTATTCTTATTTTATTATATACTCTCCAAGTCACTCTCGTTTCCACGTGATTCCATACAAAGATGACGAATATTTGAATCGTTCTACCGAGGCTGTTACAAATAAGCCTAGTATTTTCTCTCGATGCGTCTAACATATCGTCCCAATACAGTGCCAATCCAACAATTAATTTATCTCTTATTCTGGATTGACAATAGTGTATTGTGTCGATATAATTCGTCCATTCACAATAGAAATAGATATCTTAGGTTCATCATTTATCAGTGATTCTATCCAATCATGATAATTCTGTCGACGGATCATTTATTCATAACCTAGAATACTTTATTCTGGAATGGTGGATCGAAATTCTACATGTCCATATATGAACTGACAAGTGAATTATTTGGTCATTCACATAGGTTTTTGATCCCTCCCGTTCGTCATTTAACAACAACGATCGGTAAGATTCAATTTACCGGTTCATATTGAGTAACCTCGCATTCCACTTCGATCGTATATATCCTCAATATCTATTTGCAATATGGGTTGCTAACTCAATGGTAGAGTACTCGGCTTTTAAGTGCGACTAAGGTCTTTTACACATTTGAATGAAGTAGAAAACTCGTCGATACCATCGGTAAAGTTCGGAAGACTACGACTGATCCTCGAAGTATAATGAATGGAAAAAACAGCATGTCGTTCCAACATATGATCTTTATGATACCTGATATTATTTTTAGGATACCTGATTGTATTCGATCAGGACCGGATCTGATTTAAGGAATCAAATGGGTGGGAAATGTCTATTATATACCTAGATGGATGTATAATATGCTCATCCTTTCGGATCAAATGTGATAATTGTGAATAGGATCGAATCAATTCGCGGTTAAGTCAAATGAGTAAATGGAGAAAGCTATATGACTTGAATCATAAGTAGACCCAGAGGAACGAGCTTCTGTTCCTCGTTCCAATTTAACGAGCGAGGAATTCCCTTTACTGATCAGAAGTTAAGAGCATTTTAGTACCCGATATCGGGAGGTTTTTCCTGAGTAGATCAGGGATTTATACACTCACAATGAGTCCTAAGTACTCGAGTACAGATGTGTAAGATAAATAGTGTACTGACCAGGTTGATTTATTCCATGAGTCAGGAGAGCGATCGGTTGCCAGAATAAAAGATTTTCATTCTTCCTCCTGACGAATGAGATCCTTGGGTAGTAAATCTGCTGAATAGAAGATAGAATCTGGATGGATATATCTCTTTTTTCCTATCTTGTCCCGACTAGATCGCACCATGTATTATCTCAGAAATTAAGAGGTTATTCTCATGAACGAGAGCCATAGCTGAGGTTTTCAAATGGATGAGTTCCATAGAAACGGAAAGGAAGATAGCTCTTGGCAACAATGCTTTTTATATCCACTCTTTTTTCAGGAAGATCTTTACGCAATTTATCATGATCATTATTTGGATGGATCGAGTTCCTCCGAACCGATGGAACATGTAAGTTCCAATGATCAATTCAGTTTCCTAACTGTAAAACGTTTGATTGGTCAAATACGTCAACAGAATCATTCAATTGTTTTATTCGTGAATTGTGATCCAAATCCATTAGTTGAACGCAACAAGAGTTCCTATTATGAATCGGTACTAGAAGGACTTACATTGGTCCTGGAAGTTCCGTTCTCTATACGGTCAAAATATTCTGTGGAAGGGATAAATGAATGGAAGAGTTTCCGGTCGATCCATTCAATATTTCCCTTCTTGGAAGATAAATTCCCGCATTCAAATTATATATCAGATACACGAATACCCTATTCTATTCATCCAGAAATTTTGGTTCGAACCTTTCGTCGCTGGATCCGAGATGCTCCCTCCTTGCACCCATTACGATCTGTTCTCTATGAATATCGAAATAGTCCAGAGAATTTACAAAGATCGATTATTGTCGCCCCAAGAGTGAATACGAGATTTTTCCTATTCCTGTGGAATCATTATGTCTATGAATGCGAATCCATTTTAGTTCCCCTTCTTAAACGATCCTCTCATTTACGATCGTTGTCTCATGGATCTTTCCCTGAGCGAACTCATTTTGATCGAAAGATCAAACATATTATCATATTTTCTCGTCGAAATTCACTGAAAAGGATCTGGTCGTTGAAGGATCCTAACATTCACTATTTTAGATATGGAGAAAGATCTATTATAGCTATAAAGGGTACTCATCTCCTAGTGAAAAAATGTAGATATCATCTTCCAATTTTTCGGCAATGTTATTTCCATCTTTGGTCCGAACCATATAGGGTATGTTCTCATCAATTATCCAAGAATTGTTCTTCTTCTCTAGGCTATTTTCTGAGGATTCGGATGAAACCTCTTTTGGTCAGGACCAAAATGCTAGATGAGTTATTTATTGCCGATCTTATTACCGGTGAATTTGATCCAATAGTTCCGATTGTACCAATAATTGGATTATTGGCTAGAGAAAAATTCTGTGACATATCAGGGCGGCCAATTAGTAAATTGTCTTGGACCAGTCTAACAGATGATGATATCCTCGATCGATTCGATCGAATTTGGAGAAATCTTTTTCATTATTACAGTGGATCCTTTGGTCGAGATGGTTTATATCGTATTAAGTATATACTTTCATTATCATGTGCTAAAACTTTAGCCTGTAAACATAAAAGTACGATACGTGTAGTTCGGAAGGAATTAGGTCCAGAACTCTTTAAAAAATCGTTTTCAAAAGAACGAGAATTCGATTCTCCGCCCTTTTCATCAAAGGCGGCGGCCCGCTCACAGAGAGAACGAATTTGGCATTCAGATATTCCCCAGATAAATCCCCTAGCCAATTCCTGGCAAAAGATACAGGATCTGAAAATAGAAAACTTATTTGACCAATGAAATGCTCTTTGAGTCATTGCCTCGATTCAGAATCATTTTTATTTTTCCATCCGAGAACTAAAATGATTAGGAAATAGATACATTACATGGGGAAAGCCGTGTGCGATGAGAATTGCAAGCACGGTTTGGGGAGAGATTTCTCGCTCTTACTGATACTGAAGGAGCAGATCATCCACTCCATCCGACGAGCTCCGGGTTCGAGTCCCGGGCAACCCGGATAAAATTGATCCAATTCCGATAGGTACCTCTGTCCACTTATTCTGGTTCTGGATCCAATCAAGTTCCTTTTCATATTCGTTCCTATTCACAGGGAACGAACTATTGCACTATGGGTTCTCCGGAAAGGTGATGAAGAATTGATATCCCACTCATATCAATTTATTCATAATTCGGTTCCAGAATCGCTTTGCACTTCGTTGTAGCGAACAAAAAAATTTTCTCTTCACTGATTCAATCCTATCCGTTCTCATTACAACGGATCTCCCATTCCTGGAACCAGAAATAAAGAATTTGATGGAGTATCTAACCACAGATAGATCTATAGAGTGTGGAATATATGCAAAAAAGTATAGAGTCTATCTAAAATACATCTATATTCTATCAATATAGTATAGATCAGTATCTATCCCGTTGGGATAGATATTGAAATTCCATCCCGGATATTGGTTGACATTGATACATGGATCATATTATACTGTCAAATAACAAGCCTTATGCTTGGGAGCCTCTGATGATTTTATAAACGAAGTTCTGACCATGACCGCAATTATAGAAAGACGCGAAAGCGCAAATTTATGGGGTCGCTTCTGCGACTGGATTACTAGCACTGAAAACCGTCTTTACATTGGATGGTTCGGTGTCTTGATGATCCCTACCCTATTGACCGCAACCTCTGTATTCATTATTGCTTTCATCGCAGCTCCTCCGGTAGATATTGATGGTATTCGTGAGCCTGTCTCCGGTTCTCTTCTTTATGGAAACAATATTATCTCTGGTGCCATTATTCCTACCTCTGCAGCTATCGGTTTGCACTTCTATCCCATTTGGGAAGCAGCTTCCGTCGATGAATGGCTATACAACGGGGGTCCTTACGAGCTAATCGTTCTACACTTCCTACTTGGTGTAGCTTGCTATATGGGTCGTGAGTGGGAGCTTAGCTTCCGTCTAGGTATGCGTCCTTGGATTGCTGTTGCATACT